CTAGAGTAACAATGAGTCGAAGAACACCATGCATTGATGGGTGGTGAGGTCCCATATTGACTATCATGAGGTCTTTTCTTGTAGCTGGTACAGTCATAGGTTTTTTCCTGATTCATTCTTCCATAAATTGCTGAAAGCGAAAAGAAGTTCATCAAAATTTAAGCGAATCAAATTCAAACTGACTCTTCAAATTAACGAGTTTTTTTCTCCAACTGGTCGATTAATTCTTTGAATTCTTTATAATGTACTCTAGTTTTTTTGTTCTCCAACTGGTCGATTAATTCTTTGAGTTCTTTATAATGTACTCTAGTTTTTTTTGACAAATAAGCCAGCAGCCGTTGACGTTTTCCCAGAATTTTAAGCAGACCTCTCTGAGATAAATAGTCTTTTTTGTGCAATTTCAAATGTGAAGTAAGTCTCTGTATCTTATTGGTGAAACTGACTACTTGAAATTCAACAGACCCTCTGTTTTCTTTGTTTTCCTCTTGCGAAATAATTGAAATGAATGAATTTTTTACCATAAAAGAATTTTTCCCTCCCCTTTTTACAGATATGAATTTTATCGATCAGTAATAATAATAATGCCAGAAATTTGAGTGTAGTATACACAATAATCGGAATTTCTGGCATTATTATTACTGATTTTATCAATTAAGCAATTTTGAATTTGATTCGGATAGTGATTCAAAAGGATGGTACATTTTTACACTCACAATTTTTTAGTACGAAGATTCTGTTGATTTCTTTCTAGATCTAATTAATATGTCATTCACTTAGTATCGCAGTATCCTATGATGTAAGACAGGGCATATGTGCATCTGGTTGCTTGCATATAATATATATGGTACAGACTATATAGGAAAAATGTCCCATGACCGAATTTTGAATCGTGGATACATATATATCCTTAACATACTGAAACGGCTGCCATTATTGGTATCAAACCAATAGCGATTCATACAAGCTAAATCTTCTAATCGATAATTAGGCCAAAGAAAGAGCTTTAGTTTAATCAATTCATTTTTATCTCTATCAAGGTGTTTACTTTCATCCAAAAATTGACCCCAGCTTTTTATGTTGTTCTCCTTGCAAAATACTGGATTTATATCCACACCATTCCTAAAATGGAAATTTAAAGAATTGAGAATTCTCAATTCTCTACGACGTCTAGACGAGAAAATCATTTCAGGAACAAGCAAATCCAAATTATCCTTATCAACAGATTTTTGGTTTCCGTATCTTTGATTAGTTTGTTGCTTACTCTTATGAACCAATGAAATACCTATGGCTTGATACATAATAAATTGTTCCTGATTTGTTATAGACAGGTTGAAGTGCTGTTTGAAACGAAGTATCCCCTGGCGCCACCAGTCTTTAAAAGCCACACTCGCACAACTCGCGGCTACTAGGTTCCCCGGCCTCAGATTGCCCATTGCAAAATAGAGCAAACCCATTCTTCTTTTTCTTGCCGCATTTTTTATGTTTTTAAAGATAGAATAGAACTTGAAAGGTTTCCTCATCGTCGACGACTTCCGAAGGGCCTGGTCGAAATTCGCATACAGGTGCTCATAGGTAACCAAACCTACTCTCGTCTTCGGGCGACTCCGGTATTGTTTTTCTTTTTTCATGAACCGTTTTTCATAATGTTCTGTAATAACTTCTTCGATGTTTTTAATAACAGTTCCTTTTTCTTTCCTAACATTTTCTTCTTCTTTCCTAACAGTTCCTTTTTCTTTACTAACATTTTCTTTTCCTTTCCTAACAGTTCCTTTTTCTTTCCTAACATTTTCTTTTCCTTTCCTAACATTTTCTTTTCCTTTCCTAACATTTTCTTTAACAATGTCTTTTCCTGTCCTAACATTTTCTTTTCCTTTCCTAACATTTTCTTTAACAATGTCTTTTCCTGTCCTAACATTTTCTTTTCCTTTCCTAACATTTTCTTTAACAATGTCTTTTTCTTTCCTAACAATTTCTTTTGCTTTACTAACAAGTTCTTTTTCTTTCCTAACAATTTCTTTTGCTTTACTAACAAGTTCTTTTTCTTTACTAACATTTTCTTCGTCTTGACTAACATTTTCTTTTCCTTTCCTAACATTTTCTTTTGCTTTCCTAACAATTTCTTTTGCTTTCCTAACAAGTTCTTCTTCTTTCCTAACAATGTCTTTTTCTTTCCTAAAAATGTCTTTTGCTTTACTAACAAGTTCTTTTTTTTTACTAACAATTTCTTTTGCTTTACTAACAAGTTCTTTTTCTTTCCTAACAATTTCTTTTTGTTTACTAAGAGTTCCTTTTTCTTTCCTAACAGTTCCTTTTTCTTTCCTAACAAGTTCTTCTTCTTCACTAACAATTTCTTTTCCTTTGCAATTTGAAAGAAGTAATTTGATTGGTCTAACCCACGGGTTCATTTTATATGTCTCCAGAGGTAGCATAACTTCTCGGACGAACCAATCTTTCTCAGTGGGTTGTTCTTCATTCATTCCCATCCAATCAAAAAAGCTTTTTTTGTGTTTTTTGTGATTGAGCTCTTGGATTTCTGGATCCGAAGAAAGACTATCATAAATAAGACCTCTATTCTCAATTATTTGAGAATTATTAGTCCCAACCTTCGTATTTGTATTATGGTTAGGATCGATCTTCATCCAGGCCTCAGCCTCAAATTTGAGAATCTTACAATCAAAATCTAAAGATTTTCTATTTCCAAAGCCCTTGTCTAGATAATTCTTGTCTAGATAATGTTTGATAAAAATCTCCTCCGGTATATCAAATAATTTGTCTTTCTGTGTGGTGTAATTATAAGAGATCTCTTGTTTCTTATTTACTTGTAATGGCAATTTATAAATAGAGGAGTCCTTCTTAGTTTCAGAACAAAGAAATTGATATGCTAAAAGATCATATCTATAGTTTTTTTCCAACTTATTTTTTTGATTTGTTAATGAATATACTTCAGAATCATTTTGTTTTTTGTAATGAAGTAATTGGTCTTTTTCATATGAATCTCCTTTATTTAAATCTTTATTTTGAGGCGTATGGCGTTGGTTGACTCCATTTCGCCATTTTTGTGGGATTAATAGAGACCATATAATCTGAGAGAAATTGTATTGATAATGACCTCTTAACCAGTTTTTCCATGGATTCGTTCCAAAATCTCGAAGTTTCTTATGCTTTAATTCGGAATGAAATATTCCTTGTCTTTCAAAAGAATCCTTTATTGCAGTCTTAACAAAAAAAGATGTTCCGCGATATTGAAGAACAGATCTTAACTTATCACTAACTTGGGTTTGTGATAATTTGTAAAATACATATGCTTGTGACAGGGAAGATAAATCTGGTAAGGAAGAAAAAAATTTAAGAAAAGGAGGTGACGCCCTCCTAAAGGTAATTCTTTTTTCATTTGTTTCAGTATTGTAAATGTCTTTATCAAAAATTTTTTTTGTGAAATTGATTCTACAAATATTAATGATCCATAGAAAGATATCTAGGTATATTTTGTATATTTTTTCAATGAACAATTTTTGAAAATAATGCAATTTACTTATTAATCGAACATTTCTTCTTTTTACAATTGTCCAAATATTTTTTGGTGATTCTACATTTTTTTTTTCTTTTTTAATTATTTCTATTTTTTTTTTGATTGTGCTTGTTCTATTAATCAAATTTTGGATTTTTTCTTCTGAATTTGTCAAAGCTGTAGATCGAATTTGACTAAATGATTCATGAATTATCTCATTGTTGATTATAGAATCTTTTTCTTTTTTAGTTTCACCCGATTCATATACTCCTCTCAATATTCTATTTTCTTTTATAGTTTCTTTTATTTTTTCTTTTATAGTTTCTTTTATTTTTTTGAAAAGTTCGTCTATTTTTCTTTTTAGAACTATAACCGTTTTGATAAACCATTTTATGCTTTCTTTTGAGCCTTTTAGAACTCGAACAATTTTTTTTTTGATTGTTTTATTGAACTTCTTCATAAATTTTCTTATAACTAAAAAATCGGTCTTTTTCATTTTTTGTTTTCTCAATAATTTTGCACGTATATCATTTAGTTCTTTTAAAATGGGCGTCCAAAAAATCTCAAAGGAAGGGTCGTATCGGGTATGACCCATAGGATAGTCAGATAGTCCCCAGAAAGCCCTTATAAAAGCAGAATCGGTATTGTCCACGCCTCTATCAGCCTCTGTGCGCCAAGGTTTCAAATAAAAAGGAGATATAATTTTGACCTGAAGACCTTCTTCCAACCAATTCTCCGGAAATTCTCCGGGGGGTATAGTACCACCGTCCTGGTTGCATCTAACATGAATCTCTTTCTTCCAGTCCTCGAAATCCTCAGACCACTCGGTCTTTTGCAATAATAAGAAACGGCCAATAGTTTTAGCTATTATCACTGAAGGCAATGAAATATATTTTCTAAAAAATGAGTTAAAAAATACTATACAAGCTCTTACTCCGAGCCCATAGTCTACCATCTCATCCCATTCTTCCGCTGCCTCCCACTGTACCAAATTTTGTTCGAAGGTAGTGTATTCTTGCTCGTTTATGGGTTTGACGTGCGTGGGTTTGGCTGTGAATTTGGCGCGTGTTTTCCTTTCTTTCCTTTCTTTCCTGGCTTTCCTTTCTTTCCTGGCTTTCCCGGTTTTCCTGGCTTTCCTTTCTTTCCTTTCTTTCCTGGCTTTCCTTTCTTTCCTGGCTTTCCTTTCTTTCCCTTCTTTCCTTTCTTTCCTGGCTTTCCTTTCTTTCCCTTCTTTCCTTTCTTTCCTGGCTTTCCTTTCTTTCCCTTCTTTCCTTTCTTTCCTGGCTTTCCTTTCTTTCCTGGCTTTCCTTTCTTTCCCTTCTTTCCTTTCTTTCCTGGCTTTCCTTTCTTTCCTGGCTTTCCTTTCTTTTTCGTCTTTTTCGTCTTTTTCGTCTGTTTTTGTTTGTTCTTTGTTACGTTCGTTAAGAGTGAAAAGGCCCCCTTTTTTTTTGCTTCTTTTGCTTCCAAACCCCAACCTATGCATCAAAGTTTTGCTTCTTTTGCTTCCAAACCCCAACCTATGCATCAAATTTTGGATTCTTTTGCTTACAAACCCCAACGTCTTCATCAAATTTTGGATTCTTTTGCTTCCAAACCCCAACCTATGCATCAAAGTTTTGCTTCTTTTGCTTCCAAACCCCAACCTATGCATCAAATTTTGGATTTTCAAAACAAGGACCTTCGGGTTCATGAACCCGAAATAAATAGACCATCTACTTTTTACGAAGCGGAAAAAAAGAGGGGAACGCGGCCGGCTTTCAATCTTTCTTACAACAAAGTTTTTACGCCTTTGGGCGCGCATAGAACCTTTGATTACCCCGGGCTGAAACTTTCCAGCGCTCGTATATCTGTATTGATAAAGGTCCTCCATCTCACGCTCAGGAGTATTCAGTGTATCAAGAATAGCACTCTTATTAGCATAAATATTCTCAATATCCGCATTATTATCTTGAGTATTAGTCTCCTCACTATCCGTCTTCTTGTCTTGAGTACCTTTGGTAATCTTTTTCATCACCGCAGTCGGAGGACAAAAAAAAAGAACGCTTTTATATTTTGCTGATTTAACCTCATACTCTTCCCGATGGCCATCAGCGTATGTTTGCGCATCTTGGTATATGTCGGTGAATAATTTGTATATCCAACGAGGGACTCTGTGAAAGATTTCTCGGTGAAAAAGCAGTTTTCCCTTAGAATATTTGATTTGAGTATCTATCCTTTTGTTTTTTAGCTGTTCCCAATCAATTCTTTCCCACCCTTTTTTCACAGGATTAGAAAACAATTTTTCCAAAGGATTATAATATAATTTTTTTTCTGCTCTTAGTTTTTGTGTTTTTCTTTTTAGTATCGCTAACAGTCCCTGTCCATAGTTTGGGGAATCTAAAAGGAAACCTGGAATAAGGGTATCATAAATTCGATTTAGAACAAGGCTTTGGATCATTTTAGATTGAGAATTTCCAACCTCGATTCTTCCACGAGATTTACGAATTGCATTATTTTTTCTTCCACGAGATTTAGAAGTTGCATTATTTTTTCTTCCACGAGATTTACGAATTGCATTGTTTTTTCTTTTACGAGATTTTAAAGTTGCATTATTTTTTCTTCCACGAGATTTACGAATTGCATTGTTTTTTCTTTTACGAAATATAAATTGACGAATTGCTTTTATTTTACCAGATATAAATTTACGAAGTTCATCAATGTTTTTTCTTTTATCAAATATATATTGACGAATTTCATTCTTTCTTCTTTTAAAAAATTGCTGTTTACGAATTCTACGCATTACATCCTTCTTCGTTTCCTTACCTTCAAGCATTGCATTCATTTCGCTTTCACTAGGTAGATCAGTTTCAGCTTCGAGTCTTCCACAACTATTATTCAATCTTTTGATGCTTCCACGGCCGGGCCCATTCAAAAAAGGATCATACTTTTTTGGTAGGCAGGTTTTTTTAGTTTTATCAGTACAAACCCTAGTCCTTTTTTCGAGTATATCTCGAAAAAGAAATCCCGTGTCTAGAGCCTCAATTCTCTTTATAAACTCATTATTTAAGTTGTTTTTTTTTTGTTTGTTCTTATAAAGCCAATCTTTGTCTAGTTCATCAAAGGAGGATGTTTCTACTATGGACGAAGGTCTCTTCCTTTTCATCATTTCCTTCAAAATAGAAAAACTAGGAGGATATGTAAAAGCTATTCTTTCTTTTCCATCACTTCGGCATGTATCAAAAAAATATTGTGAGGCTTCCTTTCTTACCGCCCCCCCCGGAAAGTGATCATTGCTTATGTGTCGTAATGGACGATTCCATCGGTTAGAATCGAAAAAAAAGATCGCAAGATCTCTTTCAAACGTTGGGTGGTATTCTTGATCTGGCTCTTGATCCGGATCCAGTGCCCACGACCTGAAAGGAAAATATAGCTTGAATCCCTCTTGTTTTTGTTGATCCTGCGCCTCCTGCTTCCCTTCGTAAGTGTAAGCTAGTTGTCTTTGTTTTTCTATCTCTAGGTCTTTCGTTTCTGGTACTTCGTTCATTTTAAAAGTAAAAATGGGTACCGGCATTCGGCCTAAAAAGATGAGACAGGTAATAAATAAGACAATATTAAAGACCCGACCCGCGTTTCTCATCAAGTCTATGAACAGCAAGTACTGAAATTCTGCCACGAGCCACCGAAAGTTTGCCACAAGTGCTTGAACTTCTGATCCCAAGCACTTAACAAGGTACTGATAAATCTTATTACTGTACTTATTCAATTCTGACTTAATGTACTTATTCAATTCTGACACACGGTACTGAAATTGGGCCAAAAGGGACTGAAATTCTGCCCCAAGGTACTTAGTAATGTACTTATTCAATTTTGACACAAGGTCCTTCTTAGATCTACTGAAAATATATTTCCGTATCCAGGCGAATAATCTTTTCATGAATAAAAGGAAACAAATTTGACCAATTAACCAGCCAAGAAAACTACTTGTTAAAAATACCATCTTATTGTTGCATCGA